TTCTTAATTTTTGCTAAATATTTCAACTATTCAAATCAAGAAGTTACAATTGGTCAAATCATATGAAAAAAAGAGATTAATTACTAGTCTCCTTAAAATTTGAAAATTCAAGTCAAATTTGGCATATTTCTCCCGAGTTTGACAAGTTTCTAAAAAGATTCTTCTTTTTTGATTTTTAATAAGATTTTATGTGATATTCCCATATATCTTATTTCTTATTCTATTCTTTTAGATTTTTATAGATTTATTATATTTTTTTCTAAAAATATTACCTAGAAAGGAAATACATAGTAAATTTGAAAAACGCAGATTTTTTTGAACAATATGAACAATAGATGTCTTTCACATCCAGCTATACCAATGAAAAATCTATTAATTTTTATTAAAATGGCAGTTCCAAAAAAACGTACTTCTGCATCAAAAAAGCGTATTCGTAAAAATTTTTGGAAAAGGAAGGGACATTGGGCAGCGTTAAAGGCCTTTTCCTTGGGGAAATCTCTTTCTACCGGGAATTCAAAAAGTTTTTTTGTGCAACAAACAAATAAACTAAGTAATAAAACCTAACACGTTGGAATAATCTAAATTGGCCTGACTGAAAAACCGATTCATTTTGAAAATCAAATTCCGGAATTCCATTTCTTATTGATTAACTCAACAGGGAATGGAATTCATTCCCCTCTTAGATCAGAATATGGAGAATATGAATTCTTCTGTTTACCTTAACGAATTCAAAAAAAAATACTTTTTTGGGGGGTTCTATCTAGTTTTCCGGGAGATCAAGTTGATAAGAGTATAAAATATACAATAAAACAAAAACCCTAAACGAAAATAATGAACCTTCAAATATCTATTTGAACAAAATTTTATTTATCAAATTCAATCTTTCCTAAAAAATATTGCACCCAATTGAATTCTTAAATCTAGACGATTACTTATTCATAGGCTATTATGAGGTCAAGACAGGCCGCTATGGTGAAATTGGTAGACACGCTGCTCTTAGGAAGCAGTGCTAGAGCATCTCGGTTCGAGTCCGAGTGGCGGCATATTATCTCCTAAAAAACTATAAAAAAATAAAATTGATCCTATAATGAATTCAATTTCCGATTTTTATTTTATAATTAAAGAACTCCCCTTTTATGATATTTTCAACTTTAGAACATATATTAACTCATATTTCTTTTTCGACCGTTTCCATTATAATTACAATTCATTTGATAACCTTTTTAATCGATGAAATCGCAAAACTATATGATTCGTCCAAAAAGGGTATGATAATGACTTTTTTCTGTATAACAGGATTATTAATTTCTCGTTGGATTTATTCGGGACATTTTCCACTAAGCAATTTATATGAATCATTAATTTTTCTTTCATGGAGTTTTTCCTTTATTTATATAGTTCCGTATTTAAAAAAAAATCAAAAACTTCTAAGCGCAATAATTGGCCCAAGTGCTATTTTTTCCCAAGGCTTTGCTACTTCAGGACTTTTAACTGAAATCCACGAATCCGAAATATTAGTACCCGCCCTTCAATCTGAATGGCTAATAATGCACGTAAGTATGATGATATTAGGCTATGCGGCCCTTTTATGTGGATCATTATTATCAGTATCACTTCTAGTCATTGCAGTTAGAAAAAAGAGAAGTTTTTTTTCTACGAGTAATCATTTATTAAATTTTAATGAGTCATTTTTCCTGGGTGAAATCGAATATATGAATGAACAAAGAACTGTTTTAAAAAAAACTTCTTTTTTTCCTACAAGGAATTATTACAGGTTGCATTTGATTCAACAGTTAGATTATTGGAGTTATCGGGTTATTAGTCTAGGATTTATCTTTTTAACCATAGGAATTCTTTCTGGAGCAGTATGGGCTAATGAAGCGTGGGGATCCTATTGGAGTTGGGACCCCAAAGAAACTTGGGCTTTTATTACTTGGGTCATATTTGCAATTTATTTACATACCCGAACAAATATAAAATTCAACTATTCAGATTCAGCAATTGTGGCGTCTATTGGATTTCTTATAATTTGGATATGCTATTTTGGAGTCAATCTATTAGGAATAGGACTACATAGTTATGGTTCATTTACATTAACATCGAATTGAATTAAAAGAGGGATTCTTACGAATAGAAAAGTATACAACGCATATCAGAAAAAAAAGAATTTGAACTGGCGAGAACCCGGCGAATCACTACCATAAAGAATTTGAATTTGATTCGCCGGGTTCTCGCCAGTTCAAATTCTTTTTTTTCTAACGCAAGAGAAGAAGAAAAAGCCTTCTTTTTGTCATTATTGTCATTAAACATTTTTGTAAATGATAAGATTTTTTCGTTTTTTTATTCATAAAAAAACGAAAAACTATCTATAAAAAGAATTAGATAGAATAACTTCAACCCTTTCAACTGATAGTGAAAGAACAAAATCAGGGTACATACCAATACCGAGTATGGGTAAAAAAATAGAGATCAAAAGAAATAACTCTCGGGGCCCAGAATC